AGCGTCACAAACTTTTTTGTTTTCACAACAGAAAACTTTTAACAATATTTATGTTATTGTTAGGAAAGAGTACGAAAAAAAAAAAAAAAAAAAAAAGAAACTTTGGGATTGCTGAATCAAAGACGAGATAAATATATAAAAAGCAACGGAGCCATCATAGTATTTTTTAACTGCTCCGAAAGGAAGGATGGTAATTGGATCATTTGCCGATCTGAATCGGATAAACCCTCTATCTATACTATATTTTTTCTCTTTCTTCGATGGAAGTGGAAGGTAAAGTGAATTCCATTGTATAGCCGTATGCAATGCGCAAAAGATGCCTGTACGGTTGCTCAATTCTATCTTTCTTTTTTTATTATTCTTTATCTCTTCTCCTCACCTCATCATGCGAGATAGAGGAACCATTTGTTATATTATCAGGGTAATGATACATCAACCTGCGAGTTCTTTTTATGAGGCACAAACGGGAGAATTTATCCTGGAAGCAGAAGAACTGCTGAAACTGCGCGAAACCATCACAAGAGTTTATGTACAAAGAACGGGCAAACCCCTATGGGTTGTATCCGAAGATATGGAAAGGGATGTTTTTATGTCAGCAACAGAAGCCCAAGCTCATGGAATTGTTGATCTTGTAGCGATTGAATAAAAAAAAAATAGCAGTAAGTTTTAGCAAATCGCCACTTTGAGATTTTCTCTTCTTACTTATTACCGGGTTTAATAATATTCTATTCATCTATTAAATAGAGAAGGAATTCATAATCATCCGGTTAGGATCGATCTAAACCAGCCCATTTATTATGTATACGATTCAACATGCCAACTATTAAACAACTTATTAGAAACACAAGACAGCCAATCAGAAATGTCACGAAATCCCCCGCTCTTGGGGGATGTCCTCAGCGTCGAGGAACATGTACTAGGGTGTATGTGCGACTCGTTCAGATCACCATTGGTAGAAAAAAAAGGGAAAGAAATTTTCCAGTATCAATGATCAGTACTAGTGAATAGTATAAAATGGAAGGAAGAAGGTCGTTCACTATCTATATATCGAAAACTAAAAAAAAAAAGATCTATTCAATTCTTCTATTGAATATGAAATTTATGGTTTCCGATGAGAAAAAATTCCTCATTGGTAACAAATAGTTATTCATTAAGCGGGGAAATCCTATTTTCAAAGCCGAAATCTTATGCCTATACTCTTGCAAAAACGGACTAAGAGGGTCAGCTACCCAATCCAATTTTCATAATTAAATACCGTTACTGTATAGGTAGATCTCGTTGTGAAAGACCTATTACTAGATAATTCATAGGTAGAGCCGAAGAATGTAAACTGTACAACTTGCTAATAGCATTGATTAAATGAAGTAAGGGACTCCGGTATATATAGAGGACCTCACCGTTTAAGACATAACCATAGAAACGATGGAATCCACTATTTCGTTATTCATTTCTATTTATTACTTTTTTCTGTTTTTTGATACCTAGTATCAATACTCGTTTCGAGGTGAAATGACTATAAAAAAAGAAAAGACAAATCGTGGTCGGGAAGGTTATAGTAGCAAAAGCCATTGGAATTTTTATTTTATACATTGGACGAATCCGTTTTGTTATTAATAAACTAGGAAAAGGGAAAAGAATAACTGAAAGAAAGGAAATCAATTAGTTATTCATGAAAGTTTCATTTATTCAATGACTAGAATTAGACGAGGATATATAGCTCGGAGACGTAGAACAAAAATTCGTTTATTTGCATCAAGCTTTCGGGGGGCTCGTTCAAGACTTACTCGAACAATTATTCAACAGAAAATAAGATCTTTGGTTTCGTCTCATCGAGATAGAGATAGGAAAAAGATAGATTTTCGTCGTTTGTGGATCACTCGGATAAATGCAGTAATTCGCGGGAATAGAGTATCCTATAGTTATAGTAGATTAATACACAATCTGTACAAGAGACAGTTGCTTCTTAATCGTAAAATACTTGCACAAATAGCTATATTAAATAGGAATTGTCTTTATATGATTTCTAATGAGATCAGATCATAAAATAAAAAAGGAAATTGTAAGGAATTTGTCAGAATATTTTAAATGGAGTTCGCTGGAGAATGAACTCCGGGAAGGTAGAGTAGAAATTAGTATGATAAAGAGAATATGATAAAGTCGTTCAAAATTAAATGAGCGAATATGTCCAATATCCAATAAAAAAAGATTTCTTCTTCTTCCCCAATTTTTTTCTTACGATTTTTCGAACAAAATATCAATCTGTGTTTGAGTTCGGATTTTTATTTGGGTTCAATTGAGGAGTAAAGTAAGTCTACTTTTTATTTATTTATTTATGGTTCTAAGACCAGTAGCTCCGGCGGTCGACTCGCTTCTTTCAAATTGTTTCTCATTATTAATAAAAGGTAACAAAGATAAAATACGAGCTTGTTTTATAGCAATAGTAATTAATCGTTGTTGTTTTAAGGTTAATCTGTTTACCCGTCTAGATAATATTTTTCCTTGTTCACTAATAAATCGACTAATTAAACTCATGTTTCTATAATCAATTCGATCCCCCGATTGGATCGGGGGCAAACGCCTACGAAAAGATCGCTTGGATTTAAGAAAGAGTCGCTTGGATTTTTCCATGGTTTGTTTATTCCTTATCCTCAAAATCCTATTTCAATTTGATCCAAAAAGATTTCAAATGCAAAATATAGGATTTGATTTGGCTTTTTTTTTAGTTAGTTATATTATGTTAACTAAAATGAAAATATATAGAATAATATGGTATATATAGAATATGTCCTTTTCGTGTTACTTGTAAGAGTGACACACAGGCACTTGATTCGAGTTATTTCTTTATCTCCCCGTGAATCGTATGTTTGTAACAATAGGGACAGAATTTTCTCAATTCCAATCGACTAGGCGTATTGTGTCGATTCTTTTGAGTAATATATCTGGAAACACCCCTTGATTCCTTATTAAGACCGTTTCTAACACAGTTGGTACATTCTAAAATAACCGTTACTCGGACATCTTTACCCTTGGCCATGAACCTCCTTTGCGTTTTTGATTCAACCAATTCTTCTACTTTCTGCGAAAAAAGAAATAAAAAAATAAGAAGTAAAACAACAAACTAATATTTAGGTATATTTTGAATCGAATTGGATTCAATGTACAGTATTTTCTTAAAAGATCTTGTATGATCTTCTTGCCCTAGACACATTTCTGTTCTCACAATATTATTTCTAAATGGAATTGGAGAAAACCCGAATTTCGCCGAGGTTGAATCTACTTTTTTATTTCTCTTTCCTCCTTTCTTGATTATGCTTCTACTTAATATATTGTATCGAATTCGATTTTTTCTAAAAAAAAAAGAGGGGGAGGGATTAGTCACAAATCTTTTGATTCTATCTCTAATCTTCTTCACCCCTTCCCACGTCAATAACTAGAATGAAAAAAAAGGGAATGTCAACGCATCCGGAAATAAACGATTGATCTCTATCAAAAGACCTGCTAAAGCCCCAAACCATAGAGTACTTAGTACCGGTGCCACGGAAAGATATGTTTTTAGATCTCGCATTTTAAATCCTCCTTCTTTATTCTTTTTATTTATTGTATTATTTATTGTAATGCCTAATGTTAATACATATATGATCCGATATAATATATATGTAAGTAGTTAAGGACCGCTTGTATTTGTACACGGAATTCCTAATTCCAATTGAAATCTACAATGATTCGGTAGATAAGATTTTTCTTTTCTTAAAACCGAAAAAGACGTCCCTTCCGACTGAGCATTCCCAAAAAATATTCCCTTTTTTAGTTATTTTTTACGATGGGTTTCATATTCATGTGTATATAAGCCTTCTACTATTATTATATGTTACATGAGAATAAAAAAAAGAAATGGCAAGATAACTTGGATATATCAATGGAGAAAATAAGGATTTTGAAAACAAGACAGGGATTCTATAAAATGACACTGTAGACCAATTGAAAGGGATGTAGCGCAGCTTGGTAGCGCGTTTGTTTTGGGTACAAAATGTCACGGGTTCAAATCCTGTCATCCCTACCTATTACTTCTCGTCTGAGCAGTAACGAGGGATTTATTGAAATCGATTAAAATCAGGCATACATAATCTTTTTTTATTATATCATATTCTATATGATAGTCTTATGCATACAAGATGTATTCGGGTTATAAAAAAAATCCTCTTCTTTTTTTTTTAGTTTTAGCTAGTGTGATAATGATAAGAAGATAAGAAAGCGCTCTTAGTTCAGTTCGGTAGAACGTGGGTCTCCAAAACCCGATGTCGTAGGTTCAAATCCTACAGAGCGTGATTCCATTCTTGGTTAGGTTAGTCCAAAAATGACAATTAAATAATTGACCAGTAATCTTAATTTGACCTCCTTTGGATTAAAGAAAAGAGGAGGTCAATTAAAAAAAAAAGATGTTAATTAATTTAATCAAAGATCCAACTGATCACCACGTCTGTATTGTAAATATGCAGTTACAAATAATCCAGCTAAAGTAATAGGAATTAGACCTAAGACAATTCCAAATAGAAAAACTTCAATCATTTCGATTTTTTTGAAAGGGAAAAAGGAGAGGTAATATCTATCCCTACATATTAATCCGCATTGCCCATGAATCTCAATGACCACTAATTGGAAATTGACTCTCTAAGGAACTATAGAGTCTATCAATACCACAGAAAGATTTCTTTTTATGCGTTGTGTTCATTCAATTAATTTCAAATAAGTCGTATCTTGGTCAGACCAATAAAGAGAGCTGAGGTTATAGTTAAAGCTGCTAGTAGAAAACCGAAATAACTAGTTATAGTAAGCATGAAGATGAAGGAGCTAAATGAAATGTGTTCTTTTTATACATATGTTTAGAAAGCACTTCCCTAAGTTTCAATATACGAAGATAAGCAAAAATACCAATTCAAATGAAAGAATAAGTTCAATTGCGAGTTGTTAATTCATCAATCATTATAGACGGGATTAACAAA